AATAAGAACAGCCCCCACATTCAAGGCTCCCTTTTTACCATTAGCAAGAACTTGTTTGAGTTGCAGATCATAAGGAATTCGAACAACTGCTTCAAATACAGTATCAGGCAGTACCGCTTGTGGAACCTCGATATCCACGGGTTTGTTCGCTAAATGGCAATTGGCACATACAATACGGCCAGTCGCTTCTCGTGGATTTTCATAAACCTGCTGTGCAAAAACGGGATACGCATTTGAAATGGGTGTCCGAGTTATTATATATATGATGAGCGATACGGAAATGAATCGAATAATCTCTTCTTTTATCCAAGAAAAGGTATTTCTAGTTTGCATGGTCCAATCATTGATCCCAAAAATTTCTACATTTCTACAATAAAATTAGATAAGTCACTAGTATAGTTACTTAATCTATCATTCTGATATTTACTGAAATAATTTGGATGGAATATTGAAGGAATTCCCCAGAAAGAATAAGTACGTTTTTGACTCTTTTACTTATATACAAAGTAACAAATATTATAATTGGTTCGTTCGATCATTTTTCAATCATTCATTGAATGATAAATCACTACAAGTGACGGAGATACACGATTTAAATAACGAAAAATCCAATATTTAAAAATTGTATCTAAAATGACTGGAAAAGTAGAAACAAGACCGGATATAATTTGATCATAATGATCAAATCCAAAATTTTTGTAGATATAGCCAATCATTAGTTCCCAACCATGGGGCGAATGGAATCCTATGCATAAATCGGTTAATAAAAGAATAGAAAAAGCTTTTAGTGTGTCGCTTAAATTATATATAAATTCTTGAAGACAAGAGTTAAGAAAAATAAGTTCTTCATTACCTAGAATAGAATAAAGGCTTAGAATAAGGAAATAAATTAGATTTGTTGAGAAATGTAAAATCGTATAGATACGACTCTCATTGTGCATCTTGATCAATCGTATCGTTTCTTTGTAGACTCCGGCACGAAGTTTTTGTAAACGCCCTTCCGGGTATTCCTTTATTATTTCGTCGAAGAGGGATAGTTCCTCTAATTCTATGAATTTTTTTAGAATACCTTTTTCTTCAATATTATTCAAAAAAATTTCGGAGAGCCTAGTATTCCACCAATCAGTAACCCAAGATTCCATACTTTTGTTAAATGTAAATGAGAGAGAGATCCACCAAGGAAAAAATACTATAGATGCAAGATATAGAAGGGAAATAAATTCTTTCTTTTTTGCCATTATAAAGTCTCGAGCCTATATCCCTGAATTTATAAATTTATAAAAAAAAAACTCGCCGTTGACCCGCAGTATAGGAATAATTAAGAGAAATTCTTTATTCTGAATTCTGAAATGTTTTGATATATAAGATGAATCTATTATTTCAATTTCTTACTTCTTTCATTATTGAATTGATTTAAGTGGATTTAAATACGCATAAAAAAAAAATAATTTATGGACCAAAAACTATTTAGTTTTAGGGTTGTTCCGCGTACGTTTACTTTTTTTGTTCTAATCAGAGTTCGGCCGAAACTTCAGTTAAGTTATGCTATAGAAAAAAGAGAAAGAGAATTATTGAATTATAGTTTTTTCTTTACCTTTTTCTAAGAAAGCATTCACTTTTTTTTTCAAAATATTTCAATTGGTACACGCAAGAAATAGGCCAATTCAGCGGCTTTATGTTCAATTTCTCGTATAGTCAAATTCTCATCGATACGAGTCAAGGGAACGGACCCTTGGTCTCTGATTTCGATATAAAGTATAGAGCGAGAAAAAATATCCTCTTTAACTTCTATTCTGATGGATTGAATGTCTTTCATAAGGAATCGGAGGAAGATGCGACGATTTTTTCCAGGAAATCCCCTACGAAAAATACACACTATTCCTTCTTTTATATCGAATCGATCATAACCGCTACCCACATTCCACGCAATTGTGCACCACAAATATGAACTAAAAAAAATACCCGCAATTCCATAGAACGACATTACGATTCCTTGTGGAAAAAAACTTATTTGCTGATAAGGAAATAAGGGTATAAAATTCCTACCGAGATAACTATAAGTTCCAACCAATAAAAACCCCAATGAACCTAAAAAAAGGATAAGGGCCCAGCAGAAATTACTCGGTTTTCGAGACCCCGCTATAAGTTCTATCCATATATGGTCTGATCGCCAACTCATACTATACTAGATCTAATTGCATTGTATTGTAATTGGGAGGTACCCAATAAATTTGACTTTAATTTTTTTGTTTCCGAGGTAACCCTCATCAACTAGCACTATTATGATGTGAAGCTTTAGGAGTAATTCACCAATTGTTTAGAGTTAAACTAAACAAGAACATCCCTTTTTTTATCTATATGATTTCTTATAGATATCCACAGACATGGAGATATATTTACTTTACGCTTCATAAATTTTCCCGATACCCATTTCAAATTGATTTTTAAAAAGCTATATTTACTAATATATGATGTTTATGCATACGAGCTTCTGCTCGGAGCAAACTACTCGTACCATATTCTACTAAATAGATATTTGTGTTATGATCCAAGTAAGCCTAAGTCTTTAGTCTTTAAAAAAATAGAAATAGATAAGATTTAACCCCATAATATCTAAAAAATCTTGTTTTTTTGAACATGAAGAGATAAAGAAACCATAGCAATTGCCGGAAATACTAATCCCACTAAAGGCACAAAAATAGCGGGTAAGTTGCTGATAGTTGTCATAGAAAATAGGTACCTCGATTTAATATTTATATCTGTTATTTAGTGTTCTATTTGTTGTTATATTAACATTTTAACCTGTTCTAAAGATATCTTATAATTCATATAGAATTATACTAATAAAATTATACTTAAGTGAGTATTATACAAGGAGATATAAAATAGAAGAGTATATTATGTATATATACTAATACTAAGATATAATAAGGAATAAATAAAATAGAATTCTAAATTCTAATATATATATATAATTATATAAATAATTATAATATAAATAATTATATAATTATAAAATTTAATTTATTATTATAAATCTATAATAGGGGGTAAAAATACTAATATATATATATATATAGAGAGATACTAATATAGAATCTATTCTAGTAAGTATATAATAAATGGAATGGAAATCAAAAGTGTAAATAAATGGGCTTATTCATCTTTCTATATGAAATAGATATATGATAATCCACTTCTTTATTATTTTCTTATTTATTATTCTTAATTATTAGTCTATTCTATTTATTCTAAATTTTTTCTAGTATATTAGCTAGTATATTAGCTAGTATATTAGAATTTTAATTTAATGTCGATAAAAAAAATATCCCCATAATTTTTTCTACAATTCAATCTTATGTTACCAAAGACAAATACACTCTTCATGCTTTTACTTTCATTCCTATAAAAAAATGAAACTAAATAACTACTTGGTTACCCTCAAAGAAATAATAAAATGTAGAATTGATTTAATCATTTAATTAATTATTAAATTCAAGGTTATACGTTTCTGCTTGAATTTTCATTCAAAGGAAAGAAAGCATGGAACTGAAATAATTCACTCAGAACTCCTTTTAAAGGATTACGTGGTACGATTGGATCAAATAAGCCTTTATCGAATAAATATTCAGCTACTTGTACACCCTCAGGTACTATAATATTCAATGTTTGTTCAATTACTCTTTTACCAGCAAATGCAATGTAGGCGTCGGGTTCAGTAATAATGATATCTCCCAACATACCAAAACTAGCTGTCACCCCACCTGTAGTAGGAGATGTAAGGATTGCTACATAGAATAACTTTTTATTTGATTGATAATCATGTAAAGCAGAAGATATTTTAGCCATTTGCATCAAGCTCAAACTTCCTTCTTGCATGCGTGCTCCTCCGGAAGCACACACTAGAATAAGAGGTAAAAATTGATTGGTAGCATACTCAATCAAACGTGTTATTTTCTCACCCACTACAGATCCCATACTACCCCCCATAAACTGAAAATCCATAACCCCGATTGCTACAGGAATACCATTTAGTTTACCTGTACCTGTTTGAACAGCCTCAGTTAATCCTGTCTCTCTTTGATAAGAATCAATACGATCTTTATAAGGTTTGTCCTCCGAATCAAATTCAATAGGATCTTTAGAAGGTTCTTCCTCTGAATCAAATTCAATAGGATCTTTAGAAGGTTCTTCCTCTGAATCAAATTCAATAGGATCGAGAGAGACCATGTCTTCATCCATAGGATCCCAAGTACCCGTATCAATCAAAAGTTCGATTCTATCCGAACTACTCATTTTCATATACCATCCACAATGTTCACAAATATTCATTTTTGATTTAAAAAATTTCTTATAATTTAATCCATAACAAGTTTCGCATTGAACCCACAAATGCTTGTATTTTTGAGTTCCATCTAAATCATTAGAACTCTCACTTATAGGTAAATCACTATCATCCGTACTACTGGAACTCTCATTAGAATTTTCACTCCTAGTGAAAATTAAGCTATCAATACAGATTTGATAACGAAGATAACTGTCAATGCAACTATTAACATGATTATTCCAACTATATTTAGTATCATACACGTAACAGCCATAGCGAGGATCGTCATTCTTCAATACATTATTCAAATAACTATAATTCTGATAACTATAAAAAGAATTTTCTGGTTCACTTAGAAAAGAATGATTATTGTCAATCTCAAAAATTTCATTTTCAATATCAAAATATATAAAATATATGGAGTAACTAGCCCTATTACTATCCCTAACTAAAAAAGTGTCATCAGATATCAAATTCCCAATGTCCCTGACGTCGACTAAATGATCAACATTATTGTCACTAGAATTGTTACTCTTACCCCCATTAGGTATGTCTTTATCCATTATAATCGGATCTTCATTTACACTGGTATTTTCAATAGGATCACCAAAACTTTTTATTGATTTACGTAGCCCACACCTGTATTCTAATACCCCGCTAACGAACATTGAAT